CGTTCTACCGAACTGAACTAAGAGCGTTTTTCTTGTTTTTTCTAAAAAACGAAAAGGCTAGAAAGAGGACATTCTTTAACCTGAATCGATTTTGTACGTATATACTATATCATAGTATATCATAAATTTCAGAATTTATGTCCAATTTTATTAAAAAAAGATAGGTCTAAAAAGGATCCCTCGTTACTGCTCTTCTGAGCAGTAATAGGTAGGGATGACAGGATTTGAACCCGTGACATTTTGTACCCAAAACAAACGCGCTACCAAGCTGCGCTACATCCCTTTCAATTGGTTTACAGTGTCATTGTAGAGAATTCCTGTCTTGTTTTCCACATCCTTCTTCTTTTTATTGGTATATTAAATAAATTTCTTCTTTTTTCTGATATCAGATAACAAACGTATAATAAAAAAAATTACTTTTTTTACGACAATTCTCTCAATTTCAATTTTACATAAATGGGCCGCTTCCATTTGAAAATGGAATCTATAAGATCGTTCTAGTAGACAATATTTCAATTGTAATTTTGAAAATGGGGAGGCGGAAGTTACGTATACAAATACAAAAACTTCGTAACTACATGTACATCTGTAGTTATATATATTACTATATATAATGTAATACAATAAAGAAGAAAGAAGGAGGATTTCAAATGCGAGATCTAAAAACATATCTTTCCGTAGCACCGGTACTAAGTACTCTATGGTTCGTTTCGTTAGCAGGTTTATTAATAGAGATTAATCGTTTATTTCCGGATGCATTAACATTTCCCTTTTTTTCATTCTAGTTATTAGGGGGTGGAAAAATTTAGAGATACAATCAACGATCGGGGACTTATTCTCCCCCCACTTTTTTTGATAATTAATTCTAAAAAAATAATTAGAAAAAGTGGGGGGGCGAAAGGTCATAAAAATGAGGGTTCAGGATCCAATTAAATTAGTAATAGAACAAAAAAAAGGTGTTGCTACGGAAAGAGTATCCTATGCGATACTTAAAAAGAATACTGTAGAAAGATTTTAAATATCGTTTTCACAAAATCATTGTATTGCTTATTATTTTTTTTTTATTTAATTACTAATTAATATTGATTGCAACGAAATATTTCAGAATTTTTTTTAGTTAACAGCTTCTATTTTTTTGGTTCTTGTTCTTTCTGGATCCTAAAATTAAAATAGAAGATTGGAGTGAATCATAAATCCAAAGGAGGTTTCATGGCCAAAGGTAAAGATGTTCGAGTAACAATTATTTTGGAATGTACCAGTTGTGTTCGAAATGATATTAAGAAAGAATCCGCGGGAATTTCCAGATATATTACTCAAAAGAATCGGCATAACACCCCTAGTCGATTGGAATTGAGAAAATTCTGTTCCTATTGTTATAAACATACAATTCACGGGGAAATCAAGAAATAGATCAAATTGAGTGCTTGTATATCAACTTTTATTTTAAGACCAGGAATAATGCTAGTATCTATATATTATTACATATATATATAAATATAAACAAATAAATCAATAGAAAGAAATCTAATCCTATATTCTTAATTCTATATAGAAACTCTATTCTATATAGAAATAGAAATCATAGAAATAGAAATCGTTTTTATTTTGATCCGATCAAAATAGGATTTTAGAGATAAGGAATAAAAACATTATGAATAAATCTAAGCGACTTTTTACTAAATCCAAGCGATCTTTTCGTAGGCGTTTGCCCCCGATCCAATCGGGGGATCGAATTGATTATAGAAACATGAGTTTAATTAGTCGATTTATTAGTGAACAAGGAAAAATATTATCTAGACGGGTGAATAGAGTGACTTTAAAACAACAACGATTAATCACTATTGCTATAAAACAAGCTCGTATTTTATCTTTGTTACCTTTTCTTAATAATCAGAAACAATTTGAAAGAAGTGAGTCGACCCCTAGAACTACTAGCCTTAGAACCAGAAAAAAATAGACTGATTCTTCAATTCAATAACAATTTCAATCGGAAGGAATTAAAAAAGAGATTAATATTTTGTTCGAAAAATCCAATCAAGAATCAAAATTTGATTCTTACGTCTGTGTTTGTCATAAAAAAAAAAGAAAAGAATCGTCGAAAAGAAAAAGAATAACTCTTTTTTTAGCGACTATATACTCTCGTTTTGACGACCTTTTTTTATAATACTAATTTCTACTCTACCTTCCCCGAGCTCATTCTCCTTAGAACTCTATTTCAAATATTTTAGTGGATTTCTTCCAATCCCCTTATTTTTTTATCTCGTTCGAAATCGTATAAAGACAACTCCTATTTAATAGAGCTATTTGTGCAAGTATTTTCCGATTAAGAAGTAATTGCTTCTTGTACAGATTGTGTATGAATCGGTTATAACTATAGAATACCCCCATTTCGTGAATTACGGCATTTATTCGAGTGATCCATAAACGACGAAAATCTCTTTTTCTTTTACCCCTATCCCGATGAGCTGAAACTAAAGCTCTTATTCTCTGTTGAGTCATAGTTCGTGTAAGTCGTGAATGAGCCCCTCGAAAACTTGATGCAAATAAACGAAGTTTTGTTCTACGCCTCCGAGCTATATATCCGCGTTTAATTCTAGTCATTGAATAAATCAAACTTTGATGAATAACTAATTCTTTTTTTAGTTATTCTTTTCCCCTTTACTAGTCTATTAATAACCAAACGAATTATTCCAATGTATAAAAAAAAATTCCAATGGCTTTTGCTACTCTAACCTTCCCCACCACTATTTTTTGCTAGGTATTTTCCTTTGCTTTGAAAGGATAAATTGTCTTGATACTTGATATAAAAAAATAGAATAACTACAAAAAGTAGTAAATAAAAATGGATAAATAGTGGGTTCCATCGTTTCTATGGTTACTTCTAAAACGGTGAGGTCCTCTCTATACACCGGAGCTCCTTCTTTTCTTTTAATTAATCAATACTATTGGTAACTTGTACAATTCACATTCTTTGGCTCTACCCCATGAATATTCCAGTAATAGGTCTTTCACAATGAGATCCACTTTATACAGTAACGGTATTTCATTTTTAAAATTGATTTGGTCATTTACCCTGTTAGTCCGTTCTTTTCTTTCAAGAGTGGAATCTTTTTAATAAAAAATGGAATTTCCCCCGCTTAATGGATAACCATTTGTTATCATTGGGGGTTTTCTAAAAAATGGAGTTGATTGGATTTGCACCAATGTAAACCATAAGTTTCAGACACAATGGAAAATATGAACGATCTATCTTTTTTAAATAATGGATCGAGTTCCTCCATTCTATTTTATTCACAAGTACTGATCCTTGATATTTTAAAAAGAATTTTATTTTTTTTGTTTCAGTCTATGATCTAAACGAGTCGCACATACACCCGAGTACATGTTCCTCGTCGCTGAGGGCATCCCCGAAGCGCTGGGGATTTCGTGACATTTCGGATTGGCTGTCTTGTATTTCTAATAAGTTGTTTAATGGTTGGCATACGGAATCATATAAATAATGGGCTGGTTTATATTAGTTCTAACCGGCTAATTCTGAATTACTTCTCTTCAAGATTCTCTTCAATATATTTTTTTAATATTGAAGAGAATATGAAACTAAACCTTTAATCTAAAAAGATATAAAATTAGAAATTGTAGATTTGCATGAAATCGCTCCTATTTTTTATTGAACCGCTACAAGATCAACAATTCCATGAGCTTGGGCTTCTGTTGCTGACATAAAAACATCCCTTTCCATGTCTTCGGATATAACCCATATAGGTTTGCCCGTTCTTTGTACATAAACCCTTGTGATGGTTTCGCGAAGTTTTAGTAGTTCTTCCGCTTCCAAGATAAATTCTCCCGTTTGTGCCTCATAAAACGAACTAGCGGGTTGATGGATCATTACCCTGATGATATAATAGAAAAGGTTCTTCTATTTTCTATTGCGCAGAATGAGGCGAGATAACCAAAAAATAGAGAAAATTGAATAACCGTACAGGCTTTTTTTGTGCATTGCATACGGCTCCATAATGGAATTTACGTTTTTGACCTTTCCTTTTGGCGAAAGAAAATAAAAAATAGGTTGTATTATACGCAGATCCAGAAATCATCCAATTACCATCCTTCTTTTTTGTAGGAGTTAAAAAAATACTATGATGGTTCCGTTGCTTTATATATCAGTTTTTTGATTCGTCTATGATTCAGCAATCCCAAAGTGTCTTTTTTTTTTTATAGAAATTTTGTAAATAAGCTTCCGGTGTGAAAACAAAGTTTGTGACGCTGAGATGTGCCCGAATAGGTAAGATATCATTTGAAATACCCCTTCCTTATCTCATACTACTCTTTCAATATATAATCTAATTTTTTTTTTAATTTCAAAAATTTCATATCGAATTCGAAGTGCCATGCTATTATTACTTAACTAATTCATATTTCCGATGGCGAAGGCATAGTATTTTTTTCTCGAAAATAAAAAAAACTCATTGGCGCCAAGCGTGAGGGAATGCTATACGTTTGGTAATTGCTCCTCCGACTAGGATAAAGGATGCTATTGAAGCGGCCAATCCCATGCATATTGTCTGTACATCGGGTCGCACAAATTGCATAGTATCATAAATAGCCATTCCAGATATTACCCATCCACCAGGAGAGTTTATAAACAAATAAAGATCTTTGGTATCCTTTTCTATACTGAGATATATCATAAGACTAATAAGTTGATTCGAGATTTCAGTATCAACCTCTTGGCCTAAAAAAAACAATCTTTCTCGATAAAGTCGGTTGATTAGGATAAAATTTTATTCCTTAAGAGCCGTACAGGCACCTTTTGATGCATACGGTTCAACAAAAATTGTGAAAAAATCAATGTGTCGATTCCAACCCCTTTTTTTTCATCGAAGTTTTTTTCTTTCTAACTTATAACGGAAGGGCTGGCTACCTTTTTATTTTTAAAAGTCAAAGAAAAAGAAGTTTTTGCCCCTTTTATTAGATATTATAATCCTATAATAAAACGGTTGATTAAGCCTGCCAGCCTCACTTGATTCATTGATATTTTTTTCATCGAGATTCAATTGAAATGGCGATGATTTTTTCTTGTTCCTGAACGGGCTTCTTCCTTTTTTTATTTCATTTTTTAGGTTTCTGCTCTACCCCGAGTAAAAGGAAAAATTTGCCCGATTTTGATTTGCACATATAGGACAAATAAACCAAATACCGCGTCTTTTTTTACTACTACTTCTTTTTTTTTTCAATTCATTTCTTTCACATGTCTTCTGTCAAATAGTCAACAAATTTTTAATTATATTATTTGATTTGAGCAACAGTTTTAGATCACCCTGTTTCAATTTTTTTCTTTTTTAATAGAAATTTTTATCATAATTTTGCATATCATATAAGTAGTAATTATAAAAATCTTATATATTAATTATCAATTGGGTTTTTGCTAAACGGAGCCTGGATACTTCATTTTATTAGTCCGACCACGTAAACCATAAAAAAAATTTGATAATCGAATATCAATCTAAATACTCCCTGCATTTAATTCCAATTTATTTTTTGCGCTTCGCGTTACAAATTTTTGATAATTAAATCAATCTTTTTGGGCGAAACAGAGGATATCTCGATCGAGGGAGAAAATGGGGAAATCCCATATAGCCCAATATATCTGACAAGTCGCACTATATGTCAACCCAAGATGTATCTCCTTCTCCAGGACTTCGAAAAGGTACTTTTGGAACGCCAATAGGCATGAAATGAAAAAAAAGAGAATGAAGTTCTCTATTTCACTTTGATGTGGAAACGTAAGACTGGGGGTTCGTTTTTTAATAATATTATCTGTTTTTCCTACTTTAGTAAATTAATCATATTAAAATTAATCATCTTTAATACATAAGTTGAATAAGCTAAAATAAAATATAAAATAAAAGTAAAGTAAGAGAGAATGAATAAAAATAAAGGAAATTTTTTACGAACTGGCTTCTGAATGATGAACAACAATAGCTATCTTGGTTCATATAAAATAGGATTAACCCCCATTGCGTATTGGTACTTATCGGATATACAATAGATCCGCTTCCCTTTTTTCCTATGAATCGAATTGTTCCATTATTACTAACAGAATAGAACAAATATTAATCCTTTCTCCGAAATAATTACCTAAAAAAGGGGGGGTACGTAGCATAGTTTTTTCCAATGCAATAAAGTTACATAGTGTCTATTTTTCGTTGATAAAGGGGTATTTCCATGGGTTTGCCTTGGTATCGTGTCCATACTGTTGTATTGAATGATCCCGGCCGTTTGCTTTCTGTTCATATAATGCATACTGCTCTGGTTGCTGGTTGGGCCGGTTCGATGGCTCTATATGAATTAGCAGTGTTTGATCCCTCCGATCCGGTTCTTGATCCAATGTGGAGACAAGGTATGTTCGTTATACCTTTCATGACTCGTTTAGGAATAACCAATTCGTGGGGCGGTTGGAATATTACAGGAGGGACTATAACGAATCCGGGTCTTTGGAGTTACGAAGGGGTAGCCGCAGCACATATCGTGTTTTCTGGCTTGTGCTTCTTGGCAGCTATTTGGCATTGGGTATATTGGGATCTAGAAATTTTTTGTGATGAACGTACAGGAAAACCTTCTTTGGATTTGCCCAAGATTTTTGGAATTCATTTATTTCTTTCAGGAGTGGCTTGCTTTGGTTTTGGCGCATTTCATGTAACAGGATTATATGGTCCTGGAATATGGGTATCTGACCCTTATGGACTAACCGGAAAGGTCCAACCCGTAAACCCGGCGTGGGGCGTGGAGGGTTTTGACCCTTTTGTTCCGGGAGGAATAGCCTCTCATCATATTGCAGCAGGGACATTGGGTATATTAGCGGGCCTATTCCATCTGAGTGTTCGTCCGCCTCAACGTCTATACAAAGGATTACGTATGGGCAATATTGAAACCGTCCTTTCCAGTAGTATTGCTGCTGTCTTTTTTGCAGCTTTTGTTGTTGCTGGAACTATGTGGTATGGTTCTGCAACTACTCCCATCGAATTATTTGGTCCTACTCGTTATCAATGGGATCAGGGATACTTTCAACAAGAAATATATCGAAGAGTTAGTGCTGGATTGGCTGAAAATCAAAGTGTATCAGAAGCTTGGTCTAAAATTCCTGAAAAATTAGCTTTTTATGATTATATTGGTAATAATCCAGCAAAAGGGGGGTTATTCCGAGCGGGTTCAATGGATAATGGGGATGGAATAGCTGTTGGATGGTTAGGACACCCCGTCTTTAGAAATAAGGAAGGGCGTGAACTTTTTGTACGCCGTATGCCTACTTTTTTTGAAACATTTCCGGTTGTTTTGGTAGACGGAGACGGAATTGTTAGAGCCGACGTCCCGTTTAGAAGAGCAGAATCAAAATATAGTGTCGAACAAGTAGGTGTAACTGTTGAGTTTTATGGTGGCGAACTCAATGGAGTGAGTTATAGTGATCCCGCAACTGTGAAAAAATATGCTAGACGGGCTCAA